TTCGGTTTTTTAGTAGTGGCTTTAACTATAACCTCAGCTTTATTTATTGGTCTGAGTAAGATACGACTTATTTGAAAATTTATTGAATTTGAATGAACGAACAATTTATAAAAACAGATTCTTATTTACTATTGCATAGATTCTACAGTTCTTTACTGCACTGCGCTAACTATCAATTCTAATTATCCGTCATTGAGATTCATGGGCAATACGGATTCACATTTATGGATAGATATTACCTCTCTTTTTCCCTTTCAAAAAAAAAAATCAAAATGATTGAAGTTTTTCTATTTGGAATCGTCTTAGGTCTAATTCCCATTACTTTGGCTGGATTATTCGTGACTGCATATTTACAATATAGACGTGGCGATCAGTTGGACCTTTGATTAATTAATATCTCTTTCCTTTTTTTTTTTGACTCACCCCCCCCTCTTTATTAATTCATTTAATTGAATCTAGGGGAGGTCAAGTCAGATTGCTATTGAATTTTTTTATTTAAATTTTGGTTTGGTGTCATTTATTTTCTACCTAACAAGAGCAGAATCACGCTCTGTAGGATTTGAACCTACGACATTGGGTTTTGGAGACCCACGTTCTACCGAACTGAACTAAGAGCGCTTTCTTATCACAATAAGATAAGGCTGTAATAGAAAGGGGAGGATTCTTTTTTATATATAAAGGATATCTTGCACACCTATACTATTATACTATTATATATGATCTATACTATTATATATGATATATAATAATAGTATTAAAGATTCTGTATGCTCAATTTTAATTGATCTAAAATTGCTCCTTCGTTACTGCTCAAAGGAGAAGTAATAGGTAGGGATGACAGGATTTGAACCCGTGACATTTTGTACCCAAAACAAACGCGCTACCAAGCTGCGCTACATCCCTTTCAATTGGTTTACAGTGTCATTATAGAGAATCCCTGTCTTGTTTTCCACACTTTGAATTCCTATATTGATATAGAATATCAATTTTTCTTGCTACTTCCCCTTTTTTATCTCATATTATATAAGGACCCTATAACAAATTAATTTATTAATAAATTAATCTTTTTTGTGGAAATTCTTGGGTGGAAAGTTACATATTTTTCTGTTTTAAGAAAATGAAAATCTTATCTATCAAATAATTGTCCATTTTAATTTGGATTAGGGATTTCGCATCCAAATAGATAAAAAGAAGTGGTCCTTAACTACATATTCATCTGATTATATATCTAGTACCATATTGTAATACAATAAAAAGGGGGTTTTAAATGCGAGATCTAAAAACATATCTTTCCGTAGCACCAGTACTAAGTACTCTATGGTTTGGTTCTTTAGCAGGTTTATTGATAGAGATCAATCGTTTATTCCCGGATGCGTTAACATTTCCTTTTTTTTCATTCTAGTTATTTATTGGCGTGGGACGGGGTGAAGGAGATTAGAGATACAATCAAATATCTGATCCCCCCCTTTTTTTTTTTCGCTTTTTAGAATAAGGGATAGTAGATTCAACCGCACCGAAATTCGGGGTTCAGGCTCCAATTAAATTACTAGTCGAGGAAAAACGGAAATGCGGCTAAGGCAACATCTATCAAATATTCTACACTACAAAAGGGCTTCAATTAAATACTCCACTGTGATTCTATTCTAAATTATTCTGATTCTAAATCTAAAAAAATTAGAAATCATTGTATTACTTATTATTTACTATAATCTTTTTTTATAGATTTCAATTTATTACTACGAAATCATTCCTAATTTGATTTTTAGTTAGCAACTTTTTTTTTCTTATTTGTTTTTGACCCTAAAATCAATAGGATAGGGTGGGGTGGATTAAAACCTAAAGGGGGTTCATGGCTAAGAGTAAAGATGTCCGAGTAACGATTATTTTGGAATGCACCAATTGTGTTCGAAACGGTATTAATAAAGAATCAACGGGCATTTCCCGATATATTACTCAAAAAAATCGACACAATACGCCCAGTCGATTGGAATTGAGGAAATTCTGTCCCTATTGTTACAAACATACAACTCACGGGGAGATAAAGAAATAGATCAAATCGAGTGCCTGTATGTCATATGTTACCGCTCTCTCAAGGAATATTAAAATATGACTTACTTTAGGTATAGAATTAGTTATATGTAATGCCACTATTAGTACATAGAATAGATTATTCTTTTTTTTTCTATATAATTATTTATTACATATACATAAATCTAGAATAATGAATAAACAAAGCAAATCTTATAAATTCCATAATTTGGTCCGATCTAAATAGGACTAAATTAGATTTTCAAATTTAAGAATTAGAAATATGGATAAGGATAGGATTTTTATTTTTAGAGATAAGGAATAAACAAATTATGGATAAATCCAAGCGATCTTTTCGTAGGCGTTTGCCCCCGATTCAATCGGGGGATCGAATTGATTATAGAAACATGAGTTTAATTAGTCGATTTATTAGTGAACAAGGAAAGATATTATCTAGGCGAGTAAATAGATTGACTTTAAAACAACAACGATTAATTACTATTGCTATAAAACGAGCTCGTATTTTATCTTTGTTACCCTTTCTTAATAATCAGAAACAATTTGAAAGAGGGGAATCGGTCGCTAGAACTAGAGGTCTTAGAACTAGAACTAAATAAAAAAAAGTGTGCTTATCCTTCCATTTTCAATTGAATCAAAATTCAAATCCGAACTCAAGCGTAGGTTGATGTTTTATTCGAAAAATCCGAAAATCAAACAAACTGAAATTCCCTTGTAATGTTGTAAGAATAATAAAAATAAAAGAATCGAGTCGGGAAAGGAAAATCCTTTTTTTTGCTCTTTTTGTTTTGATGACCTTATCATCATCATCATCTTTTTTCGTACTAATTTATATTCCACCCTCTCCGAGTTTATTCTCGAGGAAACTCCATTTAAAGTATTCCGGTGGATTCCTTCCGATTCACTTATTCTTTTTCTTTATTAATATTTTTTTTTAATAAATCGCTTTGGAAATCATATAAAGACAATTCCTATTTAATATAGCTATTTGTGCAAGTATTTTACGATTAAGAAGCAACTGCTTACGGTACAGGTTGTGTAGTAGTGTACTATACCTATAGGATACCGATTCCGCGCGAATTGCTGCATTTATTCGAGTGATCCACAAACGACGAAAATATCTTTTTTTCCTACCTCTATCCCGATGCGCCGAAAACAAAGCTCTTATTCTTTGTTGAATAATAGTTTGAGTCACTTTTGAATGAGCCCCTCGAAAACCTGATACAAAGAAACGCATTTTTGTTCGACGTCTCCGAGCTATATATCCTCGTTTAATTCTGGTCATTGAAGAAAAGAAACTTTGATGAATAACTCATTCTTTCTTTCGGTTATTCTTTTTCCCTTTACTAGTCTATTAATAACAAAACGGATTCTTCCAATGTATAAAATAAAAATTCCAATGGCTTTTGCTACTATAACCGTCCCGACCACGAGTTTTTGCCTTTTTTAGGCATTTTATTTTGCCTATAAATAAGAACTTAAATATTAGGTATAAAAAAAGCATAATCACTCAAAGAGTAGTAAATAGAAATGGCTAACTAGTGGGTTCCATCGTCTCTATGGTTACTTCTTAAACGGTGAGGTCCTCTCTATACACCGGAGCTCCTTACTTCATTTAATCAATGAATGCTATGGGTAACTTGTACAATTCACACTTTTTGGCTCTACCCCCCATGTCCAATAATAGATCTTTCACAATCAGAGACCTATCTTATACAGTAACGGTATTCAATTATGAAAATGAGTTGGGTAGCTGACCCTCTTAGTCCGTTCTTGGAAGCATAATTTTTTCCCTTTTCAAATAGGATTTTAACCGCTTAATGGATAAGCATTTGCTACCAATGGATACTTTTTTTTCATCTTAAATTACAAATGGAAGTGATTGGATTTGCACCAATGGAAACCATAAATTTGGTACACAGTAAGATATGTTAAATCTATCTTTTTTATTTTTTAGATAGTGAAGAGAAGTATTTACTGGTACTGATCATTGATACTGAAAAAGAAAGGGTTGACTTTTGTTTCAGCTCATGATCGGAACGAGTCGCACATACACCCTAGTACATGTTCCTCGACGTTGAGGACATCCCCCAAGAGCAGGGGATTTCGTGGCATTTCTGATTGGCTGTCTTGCCTTTCTAATAAGTTGTTTAATAGTTGGCATGCTAAACCATATACATAATGGGCTGGTTTAGATCGATCCTAACCGGATGAAATTCTAAATTCCTTCTTTTGATGTTGAATATTATATAGAAATAGAATATTAACCCCTTACCTTACCTTAAGGTTAACTTTTCTTAACTGAAGTGGTTAAGAAAAGTTAAGAAAGAAGGAATAAGATAAGGAAGGGGGTTAAATCACTTAACTTTCAATTGTGAATTTGCGTTAAATCGATGCTATTCTGACAATGACATTATCCGATATTATCAACAATTCCATGATCTTTGGCTTCTGTTGCTGACATAAAACTATCTCTTTCCAGGTCGCGCCATATAGCAAACATGCTCTGGCCCGTTTGGTCTACATAAGCCGTTATGATGCTGTTGCGAATGCGTATTAGTTCGTCAGTTTCCATGGTATATTGTCCCGTTTTTTCGTCACAATAAGCGGAAGCGGGTTGATGCATCATTACCCTAGCGTGAGGGAATGCCGTACGTTTGGAACGTTTTCCTCCGACTAAGATAAAGGATGCCACTGAAGCGGCCAATGACACGCACGTTGTAGACACATTTAAGCATTGCATAGTATCGTAAAGAACTAGTCCGGGAACTACAGATCCACCAGAAGAGTTTATAAACAAAAAGATATCTCTGGTATCAAACTCCCCACCAAGATACAACATAAGAGAAACAAGTTGATTCGAGATCTCGCTCCCAACATCTTGGAATAAAAAAAGATTTCTTTGTTGATAAAGTCCGTTGTATAAATCAACCCAAGATGCATCTTCGTCTTCAGGCATTCTGAAAGGTACTTTTGGCATACCAAGCGGCATAAACTAAAAGAAAAAAGAATTAAATACTCAATTTCACTTTGATATGGAAGCGTAACAATGGATTTATTGTCTTAATACCATTGGTCTTTAGTTTATCCTATTTTTTATTTTAATCCTATTTTTATTTTATACATAGATTGAATAATAGTCAAGGTCATAAAAAAAAAAGAAAACAGAATGAATGAAAAAGAATTCTTACGAATGTGCCCATATTTGTTCATCATTCAAAGGGCACATTCGTTCATAGAAAATGAGATTAACCCCCATTGCGTATTGATACTTATCGGATATAGAATAGATCTGCTTCTCTTTTTCTTCTTCTGAACCAGACTCTTCCATTACATTATTTAGTAAATTAAATATCGAACAAAGCGTAATCTTTTCTCCGAAATAGTCCACCGAGGGGGAGGTACGTAGCCTATTCCAATGCAATAAAGTTACAGAGTGTCTATTTTTCGTTGATAAAGGGGTATTTCCATGGGTTTGCCTTGGTATCGTGTTCATACCGTCGTATTGAATGATCCTGGCCGTTTGCTTTCTGTTCATATAATGCACACAGCCCTGGTTGCTGGTTGGGCCGGTTCGATGGCTCTATATGAATTAGCAGTTTTTGATCCTTCTGACCCCGTTCTTGATCCAATGTGGAGACAGGGTATGTTTGTTATCCCCTTCATGACTCGTTTAGGAATAACCAATTCATGGGGCGGTTGGAGTATTACAGGGGGGACTATAACCAATTCGGGTATTTGGAGTTACGAAGGTGTAGCCGGAGCACATATTGTGTTTTCTGGCTTGTGCTTCTTGGCAGCTATTTGGCATTGGGTGTATTGGGATCTGGAAATTTTTAGCGATGAGCGCACAGGAAAACCTTCTTTGGATTTGCCCAAGATCTTTGGAATTCATTTATTTCTCTCAGGAGTGGCTTGTTTTGGTTTTGGCGCATTTCATGTAACAGGATTATATGGTCCTGGAATATGGGTGTCCGATCCTTATGGGCTAACTGGAAAGGTACAACCTGTAAATCCAGCATGGGGTGTGGAAGGTTTTGATCCTTTTGTTCCGGGAGGAATAGCCTCTCATCATATTGCAGCGGGGACATTGGGCATATTAGCGGGCTTATTCCATCTTAGTGTTCGCCCGCCCCAACGTTTATACAAAGGATTACGTATGGGAAATATTGAAACCGTCCTTTCCAGTAGTATCGCTGCTGTCTTTTTTGCGGCTTTTGTTGTTGCTGGAACTATGTGGTATGGTTCATCAACGACTCCCATCGAATTATTTGGTCCTACTCGTTATCAATGGGATCAGGGATACTTCCAGCAAGAAATATATCGAAGGGTTAGTGCTGGGCTAGCCGAAAATCAAACTTTATCCGAAGCTTGGTCTAAAATTCCCGAAAAGTTGGCTTTTTATGATTACATTGGCAATAATCCGGCGAAAGGGGGATTATTCAGGGCGGGTTCAATGGACAACGGGGATGGGATAGCCGTTGGGTGGTTAGGACACCCTATCTTTAGAGATAAAGAAGGGCGTGAACTTTTTGTTCGTCGTATGCCTACTTTTTTTGAAACATTTCCGGTTGTTTTGGTAGACGGAGATGGAATTGTTAGAGCCGATGTCCCTTTTAGAAGGGCAGAATCAAAGTATAGTGTTGAACAAGTAGGTGTAACTGTTGAGTTCTATGGTGGCGAACTTAATGGCATAAGTTATAGCGATCCTGCTACTGTGAAAAAATATGCTAGACGTGCTCAATTGGGTGAAATTTTTGAATTAGATCGTGCTACTTTGAAATCTGATGGTGTTTTTCGTAGCAGTCCAAGAGGTTGGTTTACTTTTGGACATGCCTCGTTTGCTCTGCTCTTCTTTTTCGGGCACATTTGGCATGGTGCTAGAACCCTGTTCAGAGATGTTTTTGCTGGTATTGATCCGGATTTGGATGCTCAAGTAGAATTTGGAGCATTCCAAAAACTTGGAGATCCAACTACAAGAAGACAAGTAGTTTGATTCAAGATTGCTTTGTCATTTTGGCTTCTATTTTTTCTTTTCTGTTTGTGATTTGACATAGGCTTAGGTTGCTGGAAAAATCTTGATTTCAATCACTACCTTTTTATCCCCGCTTTTTCTCCAGGAGATGATCCAAAATAAACAGGCATGGAAGCTATAATTGTAAACCACAATCGAATTTATGGAAGCATTGGTTTATACATTTCTTTTAGTATCGACTCTAGGGATCATTTTTTTCGCTATCTTTTTTCGAGAACCGCCTAAAGTTCCAACTAAAAAATGAAATGATTTTTCATTCCCTCAGTTAAAGTAATGAGCCTCAAAATATTCTATTTTGAGGCTCATTATTTTAACTAGTCCCCGTGTTCCTCGAATGGATCTCTTAGTTGTTGAGAGGGTTGCCCAAAGGCAGTATATAAGGCGTACCCAGTAAAACTTACAAGTAAACCAGATATAGAAATGGCGACTAAGGTTGCTGGTTCCATTATTATAAAATTTCAAGACCACAATGGATCTATGATAAGATCGTTTATTTACAACGGAATGGTATACAAAGTCAACAGATCTCATTGAATACAAAATAAGATTTATTATGGCTACACAAACTGTTGAGGGTAGTTCTAGATTTAATCCAAGGCCAAAGCCAACTACTATAGGGTCTTTTTTGAAACCATTGAATTCGGAATATGGTAAAGTAGCCCCTGGATGGGGAACGACTCCTTTGATGGGTATTGCAATGGCTCTATTTGCAGTATTCCTATCAATTATTTTGGAGATTTATAATTCTTCTGTTTTACTGGATGGAATTGCGATGAATTAGATTCACAAGAACTGCGAAGCCCGAGTTTTTCAATCAAAAAAAAGCGAATAGGTCTCGTATTTTAGCCCATGTTTTTTGGCAGTTCGACCGCAAAATTTCTTTTTTTTTCTGTATTTCCGGAATATGAGTGTGCGACTTGTTATAATTGATCCTATTGATAGTACAGAAAAAGGGATCTGTCGTCTTGATAGAGATCGTTTTAGCCCGTCGAATATTTATTTTAGTATCTGGAGCACGGAATATATGAAATAGATCACGAAGTGTTCGAACTACGATTCATATTTAATATTCAAACCAAACCTCGCAGCCGGACTAAAAAAAAAAAATTCAAAGAAAATGAATTCTAAATAGAAAGATTTTTTATTCTTTCAAATTCTAATTTCTTTATGTTTATTTTGATCAAAGGACAAAGCTTTCTTTCTATTGTTCTATCTAATCATTAAATAAGTTGATGATTCAACGGTTCTTACTCAGGGAATCTTTGTGCTTAGTTTCAAGATTTTTTTATTGAATTATCGTGGTTCTAGTATGAATCTGGGGTTTCAATTGATTCATAGGGTCTTAACAAGATAATGCCTATCAATAATAAAGTCAATAATCACTAATAAAGAAAAAAAGTGATATTCCAATAATAAATCAAAGCAAAGAAAAAGAAATTAGGTAGGTAAAGAGAAGATTCAAGAGGCCTGTAATGATCAACATAAAGACGAATGCGCCGACTTGAGTTTTTGGCATTCTAATTACAAAGAAAAGAAGGGCTATTTTTACTTGTTTGTATCTTTTCTTTAGATAAAAAAGATTGAATGAAAGGGTGAAGAAGTTTCAAACTTTCAATTCTGTCTTCCTTTCCGTCAGCCAGTATTGGGGTGTTTTTTTTTTTGAGCCGTACGAGATGAAATTCTCATATACGGTTCTAAGAGGGGGAGTCCTCGTTCTTGGTTTACCTATCTCAATAAAGTCTATGATTGGTTCGAAGAACGTCTCGAGATTCAGGCGATTGCAGATGATATAACTAGTAAATATGTTCCTCCTCATGTTAACATATTTTATTGTCTAGGAGGAATTACGCTTACTTGTTTTTTAGTACAAGTAGCTACAGGGTTTGCTATGACTTTTTACTATCGTCCAACTGTGACTGAGGCCTTTGCTTCTGTTCAATACATAATGACTGAAGCTAACTTTGGTTGGTTAATCCGATCGGTTCATCGATGGTCGGCAAGTATGATGGTCTTAATGATGATCCTGCACGTATTTCGTGTTTATCTTACGGGTGGTTTTAAAAAACCTCGGGAATTAACTTGGATTACGGGCGTAGTTCTGGGTGTATTGACGGCATCTTTTGGTGTAACAGGTTATTCTCTACCTCGGGACCAAATTGGCTATTGGGCAGTTAAAATTGTAACAGGCGTACCGGACGCTATTCCAGTAATAGGATCGCCTTTGGTAGAGTTATTACGTGGAAGTGCTAGTGTAGGACAATCCACTTTGACCCGTTTTTATAGTTTACACACTTTTGTATTACCTCTTCTTACTGCCGTATTTATGTTAATGCATTTCTTAATGATACGTAAGCAAGGCATTTCTGGTCCTTTATAAAGAATATAGATCAGATCATAGATATTTTGAATTTATTATTTATCTTATTAGTTGGAGGAGGAATATATATATATATATATATATAGTATTTCATTGCTACAAATATGGATTATTAAAAAAAAAAAAGATAAGACATGTGTTTGGATATTTCCTTTCAACTCTACAAGATTCTATTATTTATTTGACATGAATAGTTGAGGGGAATTCTCCGAAGAGAAAGTGGATTATGGGAGTGTGTGACTTGAACTATTGATTGGAGCCGTGCAGAAGTATTTCTTTCTCTGCTACATTAGAATTCACAACCAAATGTATCTTTGTTCCAACCGCCGTGTAAGTTCCATACCATACAAAGGATAGGCTGGTTCACTTGAAGAGAATCTTTTCTATGATCAGACCTGACCGATATCTTGCATGAACGGGCTCCGTAAGATCCAGTAGAATAAGGGATTTGGCCCAATCAAAATTCATATGTTTTAGCTTTTTTTTTTTACTTTTTTTATTATTTCTTACATAGTATGGAAATGCATTCATTTCCTCTGCATCGACCCGATTTATTATATATACTATCGGAGTGAAACAAAGGATCTAAAGAAGAGCAAAGGCTAGACTATATTAGTAACAAGTAAATCTTTTGTATGTGAAAAATATTGATCTTTTTGGGGGAGAAGAGCGAATCACAGGCAAGGTGTGAGACAACCCAGAAAGCACTTGATCATAATCAACTTTGTAAGCCAAGCCTACTTGGGTATTGAGCATTTTTTTACCTGTAAGAATTGAATTTCTTGGAATGTATAGTTTCAAATTTTGAAACTTGAATCGGATAACTTTTTTCTTATCTATAATTAGATGGAATATAGAATCATTTATATATGTATGGATAAGATATAGATTTAGTTTATTATGTATCCATTTGTGTCCATTTGATTCGATTGGTTCTTGCTTGAGCCGGATGATGAAAAATTATCATGTCCGGCTCTGTCGGGGGATGGATTTATAAGAATTCACCTATCCCAATAACAAAAAACCCTGATTTGAACGATCCTGTATTAAGGGCTAAATTAGCTAAAGGTATGGGTCATAATTATTATGGAGAACCCGCATGGCCAAATGATCTTTTATATATTTTTCCCGTAGTAATTCTCGGTACTATTGCCTGTAATGTAGGCTTAGCCGTTCTAGAACCTTCAATGATTGGTGAACCCGCGGATCCATTTGCAACTCCTTTGGAAATACTACCCGAATGGTATTTTTTTCCCGTATTTCAAATACTTCGTACAGTACCTAACAAGTTATTGGGTGTTCTTTTAATGGTTTCAGTGCCTGTGGGATTATTAACAGTACCCTTTTTGGAAAATATTAATAAATTCCAAAATCCATTTCGCCGTCCGGTAGCAACAACCGTCTTTTTGATTGGTACTGCAGTAGCCCTGTGGTTGGGCATTGGAGCAACATTGCCAATTGATAAATCCCTAACTTTAGGTCTTTTTTAATTTTAAATGGATTCGCTTATTAAATTCAGTCAATTGTAAGTAAAATAACACGGTGTGTGTATCTAGGGAGAATTCACTTTCACTTTGAAGTGACTATTCCCTAGATACATTATTTATTCAATTCTGGCCCGACTATATAGATTCGGATTGTGCTGAAGATTGAATGAAAACCTATTCTTTTTTGTAAATCAATTTCAAAATGCTTTTTTACTTCTTTTCTATAATGTCCAATATCTGTTTTACATCTTCTCTGTGAAAATGTTCAATTTTCATAAGGTCTTCCTGGCTCTTATTCAAAAGGTCGAAAAATGTATGTATATTGGACGTTTTAAGACAATTATAGATTCTGGGAGGCAACTCTGATTGGTCAATAAAAAAAAATTTCAATGCTATTTCTTTTTTCTTTTTTCTTAGTTTAGTTAATTTATCATAAAAAGGAAAAAAAGGTAAACTAACCTTGTGTTGAATGTTCTCTAAATGTGACTTTTCCTCTTCCGCATGTAGAAAAGGAATAAATAAGTCAATCAAATTCCGGGAAGCTTCGTGAAGTGCTTCTTTAGGAGTTAAACTTCCATTTGTCCATATTTCGAGAAAAAGTATTTCTTGTTTTTTATTACCATTCCCATAAGAATGAATACTATGATTTACATTTCGAACCGGCATGAATACAACATTATCTATAGGATAACTTTTGTCGTGAAAGTTATTTGGCGTTTTTATACCGTATCCTCTATTCCTTTCAATTTGTAATCCAATACACAAATAAATTGGTTCTGTTAGGCTAGCTATATGCTGTGTATTATCAATTATTTCCACAGAGGGCGGTAAGATGATGTCTTGAGAAGTTACATATCCGGGACCTTTGACACAAATAAATGCCTTGCGAGTTCCATACAGATTACTTCTCAATACAATTTCTTTCAAATTCATTAAAATTTCATGTACCGATTCTTGAATACCCGCTATGCTAGAATATTCATGTGGTACTTTCTCAGATTTTGCGCGTGTAATACATGTTCCTTCTATTTCTCCAAGCAAAGCCCTTCGCATCGCAATGCCTATTGTGTCGGCCTGGCCTTTCATAAGCGGAGATAGAATAAAGCGTCCATAATAAAGACGTTTACTATCTATTCTTGATTCAACACACTTCCACTGTAGTGTCCGAGTAGATACTTTTACTTTCTCTCGAACCATAGTAATATTCTTTTTGTCTTTGATCAACTCATTAAATCATTTATTTCTCTTGAAATCTCTTTAGTCTTTTTTTTTTATTCCTACACACGTCTTTTTTTAGGAGGTCTACAGCCATTATGTGGCATAGGAGTTACATCCCGTACAAAATTTAATACTAAACCACTTCTACGGATAGCTCGTAATGCTGCATCTCTTCCGAGACCCGGACCTTTTATCATAACTTCTGCTCGTTGCATACCTTGATCCACTACTGCTCGAATAGCATTTCCTGCTGCGATTTGAGCAGCAAAGGGCGTCCCTCTTCTTGTACCCCTGAATCCACAAGTACCGGCAGAGGACCAAGAAATCACCCGACCCCTTACATCTGTAACAGTAATAATGGTGTTATTGAAACTTGCTTGAACATGAATAACTACCTTTGGTATTCTACGTGCATCCTTACGTGAACCAATGCGCACATTCCTGCGTGAACCGACTTTTGGTATAGGTTTTGCCATATTTTATCATTTTATAAAAATAAGTCAGAGATATATGGATATATCCATTTCATGTCAAAAAAGATCTTCTATATTTTATTTGTTTATCCTTTTCTTTAAAATTGAAGATTGCTTTAGCAGTCTCTTTTTTTTTTTACTAGAAGAATTATCCTTGTCTTTGTTTATGTCTCGGGTTGGAACAAATTACAATAATTCGTCCCCTCCTGCGGATTAGCCTACATTTTTCACAAATTTTACGAACAGAAGCCCTTATTTTCATAGCTGTTATTCCTTAATCCCGAATTCGTTGGAAGAAAATAAGTTTCTTGAAATTTTTGAACCCTCAAACGAGCCCCCTGAAAGGAATCTTGAAGTTGAAAAAACCACTTAATTATTCTAACCCTTGTTAGGGATTTTAACAATTATATGTCCGGGGGGGTTGAATCATAATGATTTACTTTAAATCAATTGAAATTAAATTTTTACCCTATCTACTTATAATATGTATACGTATAAAAAACTTCTTTTGGTCGTTTCTAAAGCATAATCTACAATCATATATTCATTATCCAAAGGAATCTCGACCATATCATTGAGAAAAAATTCATGAAGGTTTAATTACTGAATTTTTTTTTTTGTTCTTTCATTCCAGTTCCAGGTACTTCGAAGTATCAACTAATGTAGCACAGGAGGAGTCATAGTAATATTTAGTCGACAATTTGCCCTTTTCTTTTTTTTTTTTTCACAAATAAGAAGGTTTCAGATACAATTCGGATATTATATCTATAATATATGGATTGATTACCATATATAACACAAAATTTCTCCGCCGATTCCTTCTAGTCGAGCGTCTCGGTCTGTCATTATACCTTGAGAAGTAGAAAGAATTACAATACCTATCCCGCCTAATATTCTAGGAATATTTTGATAGTTAGAATAGATTCGTAGACCGGGTCGGCTTATCCGTTTTAAATTTAAAGTAGTTTGATATGGTCCTTTCCTATTTCTTCTATGTTGTAGGGTTAAAACAAAAAAGTCTTTATTGCTTTCCTGATGTTTTCTTACGTTCTCGATAAAACCTTCTCGTAAAAGTATTTTAACAATGGTTTCGGTGATGTTAGTTGATGCTATTCGAATCGTTCCTTTTCTATTCATGTCAGCATTTCGTATAGAGGTTATTATTTCAGCAATAGGATCCCTCCCCATCGTAAATTCTTCTTTCTCCCGAATTTTGATATAATCAACATGTTTTTTGATTTATTAGTATTAAAGGTATATGCATAAGACATAATATAATCTACTTGAGACATAATCCACAACAAATCTATAGAATTTCAAGAATTTCGTTTAAATAGAGAATTCTATTGAAGTTATCATCTTATACTTATAATACTTCAGGAGCTAATGAAACGATTTTAGTGAAATTTAACTGTCTCAATTCCCGGGCGATTGCTCCAAAAATTCGAGTTCCTTTTGGATTTCCTTCTTGATCAATTACAACTGCAGCATTGTCATCATATCGTATTATAATACCGTTGTCACGCTTGAGTTCTTTACAAGTACGTACAATTACAGCTCTGATCACTTCTGATCTTTCCAGAGGTGTATTGGGTATTGCTTCCTTGATTACAGCAACAATAACGTCACCAATATGAGCATATCGGCGATTACTGGCTCCTATGATTCGAATACACATCAATTTTTGGGCTCCGCTGTTATCTGCTACATTCAAAATGGTCTGAGGTTGAATCATTTTTGAATCTCTTCTTTCAATGCAACAAAGGACGAAGAAAAAAAGAAATATTGTTTGTCAAAAAAAGAAAATCCACAATTGTTTTTGAATTTCTAAGACCTCTTTCTCTTGGTTTTCTATATTTCTATCCTGAAATAATGAATTGAGTTTTTATAGGCATTTTTGATGCTGCAATTAAAATAGCCTTTCTGGCTATATTTTCGGCCACTCCACCCATTTCATAAAGGATTTTACCAGGTTTAACGACAGCTACCCAATATTCGGGAGATCCTTTGCCCGAACCCATGCGTGTTTCCGTAGGTCTTACTGTAACTGGTTTGTCTGGAAATATACGTACCCATATTTTTCCACCCCGTCGTATATTTCGTGTCATTGCGCGCCGGCCGGCTTCTATTTGTCTAGATGTAATCCAAGCAGGTTCAAGTGCTTGAAGAGCATATCGGCCAAAACAAATACGATTGCCGCTACAAGATATTCCTTTCAGTCTTCCTCTATGTTGTTTACGGAATCTGGTTCTTTTCGGGTTATAGTTGATGTCTCTTTCTCAATTCCATCTCTACTACAGAACTGGACATGAGCAATTTCTTCTCATCCAGCTCCTCGCAAAAAAGAAAAAAAGTTTTAATAAT